GGATCCCTATCTACCAAAATTTTTACTTCTGGTTCCGGCGAACGAATAATCATTGAGTCCTCCTCCTTCCGGACAACACATACAAAGAGACCTGCCAATATAACACATAATTAGTGAACTTATGAGAGATGTTTATATTGAGTTTCTTTCTCTTCTATCTCCCACCTATCTATTCCATATTTTCTTTAATCCATTTTCTTTAGTTATTCACTAGAACAATTATGATCCGGAAGTAAATCCGGGGCAAGTGTTCGGATCTATTATGACATAGGAGAGAGGCGCTCAACGGACCTTTTTGAATCTTCTAAAACCCTTTGAATTGAAATTCAATAATCTTTTTGTGCAACCTAGTGGATTCAGATTTAAATTCTAAATTCCTAGATGGAACTAATTTCATTTTCTGTCTTAAATAGAAGATATTATTATGCACTCCATTTCCAATCACGTGAGCAGTCATTAGCATTGCTAGACGACATACTGGTATTTCTATTTAGTTTTTGAGGGTCTCTTTTTTTAGTTTCAATTTTAGTTTGAATAACAGAAAAAGGGGGGAGTTCTCTACTGTATCCACATATCATTTATCTCTACGAAATACCAGACGAAATAGAACGATTTTAGAAGGGATATAATGAAATTTTTTTGATTGGCTGTTCCTATAGCCTATAAGAAATTAGAAATGATCCGTTTTATTGGACTGATGGAGACAACAAGCAATTAATTACAACAAATGAAAATTAAATATATTAAAATTAAATATATATATATAATAGAAAATCAAAATATAATAGAAAATCAAAATCAAAATAAAATCGAAATAGAATAAATATAAAAAAAATAGAAAATCAAAATAATAATTAGAAAAAAAAAAAAAATAAACAGAGTGTTCTTATTCAAAACGCCCTGTGATCTTCAACCAATTCTGTGCTTCAATATAATTACCAGGGGTAAGGGCTATAGCTTGTTTCCAATATTCAGCGGCTTGATCAAACCAAGCCTCCGCAATCTCAGAATCTCCCTGTCGAATGGCCTGTTCTCCGCGGTCGGAATAGGTGAGTAAATTCCTTCCCTTAGAACCGTACTTGAGAGTTTCCTACCTCATACGGCTCAGCAGTCAATTCTTTTGACGTTCCATTTTTTTTTCTTTTTCTGGAGTTAACCAAAAGAAAATAGGTTAATTACATAAGTTTCAAACTTGAATTTTGATTAATAAAGAGTTTCATCTCTTTTTTTATAGTTTTATCTTTTCTCCTACCTTCAGAAGAATAAAACATCGATATTAACACTCTCATTCTAATTTTCTGAAAGGTAACTATCTCGATTTCATATATCATATACTTTCCTATATGATATATCCATTTCTATAGTATATAGAATCTTTGAGAAAGACTTTTTTTCATAAGAAAGAAGAAAAGACTTACTATCTTTGGGATCTGATACTACACCGCTGCTCAAAACCTTAGGGGATCGACTTTATTACATAAGTGGATTCCTAACTTTTTTATCATGATATATTTTGTATCATGATATAAGTAAGCAGTTCTTATTGTATCGGCACAAAACCTCGCCAATTGATCTTTACGGTGCTTACTCTATCAATTAGATCTTTTATCCATAGAAAAAAAAGTATCTAGGCATATCCATATTTCTTCATTTTTTTACTTCTATGAAGTTTTTTTCTTTGCTACAGCTGATAAAAATCGTTGTTTTGGACGATATATATGTACAAAGCCTATTTTTTCTAGTATTTCTTATTTTTCTAGTATTTATTAGCCGATTTGCTCGTTCTTTTTTTTTTTCTTTCTATAGTGGAGATAGTCGCACGTAATGACAGATCACGGCCATATTATTAAAAGCTTGGGGTAAGAACGGATTTCGTTCGAGTGCCCGAAAATAATATTCTAAAGCTTTCGTATGTTCTCCGTTACTTGTGTGAATAAGGCCTATGTTATAAAGTATATAACTTCGATCATAGGGATCAATTTCCAGTCGCATAGCCTCATAATAATTCTGTAAAGCTTCCGCATAATTTCCTTCAGATTGCGCCGACATCCGTTACGGTCGTCATTCGGTTCAAAGAATCTCCGTTCCAGAACCGTACGTGAGATTTTCATCTCATACGGCTCCTCCTTTATGTGTATAATGATAAAAATGAATACATCAAATCAAAAAAGATTGCAGTATTCTTTCTCATTATCAACTGTTCAGGGCTAGTGTTTTTACAAGAAATCTCTAGCCAACCTTCCTGTAAAAGATCTTTTCTTAACATCAAGTATGTTGGTACTGGATAAAAAAGGGTAACTCCAACAATATCTTTGTCCTCAACGCCGCTTAATTTCCCGGAATTAGTCACTTCAACAGCCTTCGATGGTTATACGGGTATCCAAAAATACGAACGAGATGGATGTTTGTTGTCCCAACCATTCTTGTTAGTCCCGATCCCGAAAAGAAAGGAAGGATATTTTTTTTTTTTACAAAGTTTTCGTGTTGTTGATTCCTAAGC